TCGGGTTTGAAAAACCTCTTGTGACTCTTCTTTTTGACTATAAACGATGGAATCGTCCATTGCGTTATATAAAAAAAAGAAAGAATTCATTTGTAAGAATAAGAATGAATCTAAGAAAATTTGAAAACCCTGTAAGAAATGAAATGTCACAATATTTTTTTTATACATGCCGAAGTGATGGAAAACAAAAAATATCTTTTACATATCCACCAAGTTTGTCAACTTTTTTTGAAATGATACAACAGAAGATTCTTTTGTGCACGACAGAAAAGCTATTTTCAGAAGAACTATATAATCATTGGGTTTATACCAATGACCAAAAACGAAACAACCTAAGCAACGAACTTATCAATCGAATTGAAACTTTAGACAAGGGGTCTCTTGCTATAGATGCACTGGAAAAAAGAACCAGATTGTCCGATGATAAGACTAAGCAAAAATGCTTACCTAAAATGTACGATCCTCTTTTGAATGGACCCCATCGTGGAACAGAAAAAATTTTGTGTTCAAATTCTATTGAAAATTCCAGAGAAACTTTTTGGATAAATAAACTTCAGGATATCCTTACTACGGATTACCGAGAATTTGAAGAAAAAAAAGATACATTTGATGAAAAGTCATTATTCACAGGTAAAAGAAAAGAAATAAAGAAAGAGGTCCCTCGATGGTCATACAAATTATTTTGCCCTTTGGACGAACTAGTAGAAGACGAGTTCATCGAGGAATTTAATATTCGTCTAAGAAAAGTGCAAGGTATAGAACTGTGTAACGTTAAGGAGATGAATAGAGAAACTAAGACTACTTTCTTTCATCCATATCTAGATGATTTGATTGTTGTATATTTTCCTCAAGAAGTGGATTTTCGTCGCAATACAATCAAAGGATCCATGCGTGCTCAAAGACGTAAAATGCCTGTTTGGAAAACGTCTCAAACTGCGGATTCCCCGCTTTTTTTGGGCAGAAGAGAGACTTTTTTGTCCAAAATGTTGAAGATTTTTAGGAGTATTTTTAGGAGTAAGGGCGCGGAATTAAGGACTTACGATTATGGCGAGAAAGGGTCGATAAAAACGATGGATATAGATAGAACTAGAAAAAAAAGTTGGAATAACTACTGTAAGCAAGTAAAAAAAGATTGGAAAAAAACTCGACATGGTTATATAATAAGGGGTTCTTTATTAGTAACTCAATCAATTCTTAGAAAATATATAGTATTGCCTTTGTTGATAATAGCCAAAAATTTGGGGCGTATACTATTTTTTCAACCCCCCGAGTGGTACGAGGATTTTGAAGAGTGGAAAAGAGAAAGACATTTTAACTGCACCTATAGCGGTGTTCAATTAGCAGAAGGGGAATTTCCTCGAAATTGGTTATTCGAAGGTATTCATATAAAGATCCTATGTCCTTTTTCTCTGAAACCGTGGCACAGATCTAAGCTACAATCCCATCATAGAGATTCAATGCCGAATTTTTATTTTTTAACAATTTTTGGAACGGAGACTAAACACCCTTTTGGTTATAGCCGAAGACGACCTTCCTTTTTTAAACCTATTTGGAAACACCTTCAAAAAAAACTTAAAAAGAGGAAAAATCGAAGTTTTCCAGCTCAAGAAATTATAAAAGAACGAACAAAAAAGTTTCTAAAGGGATTAAATGAAAAAACAAGATGGGTTATGAAAATAAAAATAGTTCGATTTATAAAAAGAATAATGAAAGAGTTTGCAAAAGTAATTCCATTATTTGGATTAAAGGAAGTATATGAATCAAATAAAAATAATTTGATAATAAGTAATCAGATGATTAATGAACCGGCCATTCGAATTAGATCCATGGATTGGACAAATTTTTCACTGACAGAAAAAAAGATCAAGGATCTGGCTGATAAGACAAGTACAATCAGAAATAAAATCGAAAAAATGTCAAAAGACAAGAAAAACATATTTTTAACTACGGATATAACCATTAGTCCTAACGAAACAAGTTGTGATGATAAAAGATTAGAATCGCCGAAAAAGATTTGGCAGATATTAAAACGGAGAAGTGCCCGACCAATACGTAAATGTCACTATTTTATGAACATTTTTATTGAAAGGATATACATAGATATCTTTGATATCTTTTTACGTATCATTATGAATATTCCCGAAATCGATGTAGAAATTTTACTTAAATCAAAAAAACAAATTACTGATAAATACAGTTCCAATGATGAAACAAATAAAAAAAGAATTGATGAAAAAACTAAAAATCCAATTTATTTTTTTTCGACTATAAGAAAAAGAAAGTCTATTTTTAATAAGAATTCACAGATTTTTTGCGACCTCGCTTCTTTGTCACAGGCATATGTATTTTACAAATTATCACAAACTCAAGTTATCAACAAGTATCACTTGAAATCCGTATTTCAATATCACGGAACAATTCCTTTTCTAAAAGATAGAATAAAATATTTTATTGGAGCACAAGGAATATTTCATTGCGAATCAAGGCATAAGAAACTTCACAGTTTTGGAATGAATGAATGGAAAAGCTGGTTAATGGGTAATGATCACTATCAATACGACTTATCTCAGACTACATGGTCTAGATTACTACCACAAAAATGGCGAAATGGAATCAATCAAAGTTTTATGGTTCAAAAAACAAACCCAAGAAATTTCGATTCATATAAAAAAGACCAATTAATTCATTACGAGAAACAAAACAATTATGCAGTGAATTCATTGTGGAGCCAAAAAAAGAAATTAATAAAAAACTACAAATATGATCTTTTATCAAATAAATATATTAATTATGAATATGAAGATAAGAAGGGTTCATATATTTATGGGTTTCCATTACAAGTAAACGCAGCCCGAAGGATCCTCTATATCTATAATAGAGATAATCCTGAATTTGATTATTTACCAGCAGATATAGATCTTAGTAATTATCTACGAAAAGATTCTATTATTGATAGGAATCAAAATCCGGATAGGAAATATTTTGATTGGAGAGCTTTTAATTTTGGGCTTAGAAAAACGAGCGATATTGATGAATGGACAAATGCCAGTACCAACATAAAAAAAAATACTAAGACTCGTTATTATTATTATCAAATAATTGATAAAATTGATAATAATCATAATCTTTTTAATCTCACAATTCATAACCAAAACCAAATCAACCCAGCAGCCAATCAAACAAAAACATCTTTTGACTGGAGGGGAATGAATGAAAAAAGACTAAATGGGCCTATATCAAAATCAAATTGGGAACCTTGGTTTTTCCCAGAATTTTGGTTATTTTATGATGTATATAAGACTGAGCCGTGGATCATACCAATCAATTTACTTCTTTTTAATTCGAATATAAAAGAAAACAATCTAACAACCACCCAAAAGCTAAAAAAATGGCTTGAATTAGCGAATCTAAATCAAGTTGAATTAGAGCTTGATTTAGATTCGCTAAATCAAGTTGAATTACAGAATCTAAATCAAGAAGAATTAGAGCTTGATTTAGATTCGCTAAATCAAGTTGAATTACAGAATCTAAATCAAGAAGAAAAACAAGAGCCAATCCCAGGATATCTTGGATATGATCCATTAGAAGACTATGTTGAAGAAGATTTGTGGGGATCAGACTCAGACGTTCTTGAATACATCGAGGAAACTAAATATATTTCCCGGTTGATGTTAAAACTCTTCCTGAAAAGATATTTTCTTTTGAAATTTCAATTGAAAACGACTTTTTCTTTGAGCCAAACAGCAATCAATAATTTAAAGATATTTTGGCTACTCCTTAGATTAAGAGATCCAAATGAAATGGCTGCAGCCTTTATTCAAAGAGACGAAATAAATCCGGTTGCAATGCTGATTGGAAAGCCAGAGTTTATGACTTTTTTCAATTTGGAAAAAGGGGGACTATTGATTATTGAACCAACTCGGCTATCCACAAAATGGGATGGACAATGGATCATGTACCAAACCATAGCTATTTCACGGGTGCATAAGAGTCAGCACCAAACTAATCGAAGATGTCAAGAAAAAAGAAATGTTGATAAGAATGGTCTTAATGATTTTATTGTTCCTGAAAATATTTTATCTCCTAGACGTCGTAGAGAATTGAGAATTCAAATTTGTTTAAATTCGAGAAATGTCAATGTTGGGGATAGAAACCAAGTATTTTGCAATGGGAATAGTGCAAGGAACTGTGGTGAATTTTTTTATGAGGATAAGCATCCTGATGTAGATATAAATAAAATTTTTAAGTTAAAATTATTTCTTTGGCCCAATTATCGATTAGAAGATTTAGCTTGTATGAATCGCTATTGGTTTGATACCAATAATGGTAGTCGTTTCAGTATGTTAAGGATACATATGTATCCATGATTGATAATAAGTTGATGGTACATTTACATGGATCAAGTGGCATATCTGGCCGGTATAGTAGATGAAGACAAACAAATATACACACACGCCTTGTGTTATATTCTATTCTGGTACATGATACTGATTCAATGACTTTATCTTAGCTTAGCAATTATATCTAGTAATGAGTCGTCATAATCTTCTTATCTTAAGTTCAAATTCTTCTCTTTTGTGGGTTATAAATGTACCGCCCTTTTGTATCCACATCCAAATAAAATTGAAAATAGATTAATTACATTTGAATTCGATAAAAAAAAGAAGTATAAATACAGATTTTTGTGTATTGTATAAGAAATTAGAATGACTGGCATTATTATTACTGATCAGTAAAATCCATATCTGTAAAAAAAAAAGGGGGGGGGGAACAAATTCTTTTTATGGTAAAAAATTTATTAATTTCAGTTATTTCGCAAGAAGAAAAAGAAGAAAATAAGGGGTCTGTTGAATTTCAAGTATTCAGTTTCACCAATAAAATACGTAGACTTACTTCCCATTTAGAATTGCACAGAAAAGACTATTTATCTCAGAGAGGTCTACGGAAAATTCTGGGAAAACGTCAACGGCTGCTGGTTTATTTGTCAAAGAAAAATAGAGTACGTTATAAAGAATTAATTAGTCAATTGGATATTCGGGAGCCAAAAACAAACTCATTAAGTGAATTTTAAGATTAGTTTTGAATTATTGGATTTATTAGATTTTTATTATTTTCTATTATACTTTAAATATTAAAATCTTATTATAGATATATTTATTATTATTATAATTTGATGAACTTCATTTCGGTTTCAGCACTTCATGGAATAATGAATCGGGGAAAAAATATATGACTGTACCAACTACAAGAAAAGACCTCATGATAGTCAATATGGGTCCTCACCACCCATCAATGCATGGTGTTCTTCGACTCATCGTTACTCTAGACGGGGAAAATGTTATTGACTGTGAACCCATATTGGGGTATTTACACAGAGGGATGGAAAAAATTGCTGAAAATCGAACAATTATACAATATCTTCCTTATGTAACACGCTGGGATTATTTAGCTACTATGTTTACAGAGGCAATAACGGTAAATGGACCAGAACAGTTGGGAAATATTCAAGTACCGAAAAGAGCGAGCTATATTAGAGTAATTATGCTAGAACTGAGTCGTATAGCTTCTCATTTGTTATGGCTTGGCCCTTTTATGGCAGATATCGGCGCGCAGACTCCTTTCTTCTATATTTTCCGAGAGAGGGAATTGATATATGACCTGTTCGAATCTTCGACAGGTATGCGAATGATGCATAATTATTTCCGTATCGGAGGGGTAGCTGCTGATTTACCTTATGGCTGGATAGATAAATGTTTTGATTTCTGTGATTATTTTTTAACAGGGATTACTGAATATCAAAAGCTTATTACGCGTAATCCCATTTTTTTGGAACGAGTTGAAGGGGTGGGCATTATTGGTGGAGGAGAGGCAATAAATTGGGGCTTATCAGGACCAATGCTACGAGCGTCCGGAATTGAATGGGATCTTCGTAAAGTCGATCATTATGAGTGTTACGACGAATTTGATTGGGAAGTACAATGGCAAAAAGAAGGAGATTCGTTAGCTCGTTATTTAGTCCGAATCAGTGAAATGGCGGAATCCATAAAAATTATTCAACAAGCTCTGGAAGGAATTCCAGGGGGGCCCTATGAGAATTTAGAGGTACGGCGCTTTGATAGAACAAAGGATTCCCAATGGAATGAATTTGATTATCGATTCATTAGTAAAAAACCTGCGCCTACTTTTGAATTATCTAAACAAGAACTTTATGTAAGAGTGGAAGCTCCGAAGGGGGAATTGGGAATTTTTCTGATAGGAGATCGGGGTGTTTTTCCCTGGAGATGGAAAATTCGTCCGCCCGGTTTTATCAATTTGCAAATTCTTCCTCAGCTAGTTAAAAGAATGAAATTGGCTGATATTATGACAATACTAGGTAGTATCGATATTATTATGGGAGAAGTTGATCGTTGAAATGATAATTGATACGACAAGAGTACAAGCTATCAATTCTTTTTCCAGATCGGAATCCTTAAAAGAGGTTTATGGGCTCGTCTGGTTACTTGTTCCTATTCTTACTCCTGTATTGGGAATCATAATAGGGGTACTAGTAATTGTGTGGTTAGAAAGACAAATATCTGCAGGGATACAACAACGTATTGGACCTGAATACGCGGGTCCTTTGGGAATTCTTCAAGCTCTAGCAGATGGTACAAAATTACTTTTCAAAGAAGATCTTATCCCATCTAGAGGCGATATTAGTTTATTCAGTATCGGACCGTCTATAGCGGTCATATCCATTTTACTAAGTTTTTCAGTAATTCCTTTTGGCTATCACCTTGTTTTAGCCGACCTAAATATAGGGGTTTTCTTATGGATTGCCATTTCAAGTATTGCTCCTATTGGACTTCTTATGTCAGGATATGGATCGAATAATAAATATTCCTTTTTAGGTGGTCTACGAGCTGCTGCTCAATCGATTAGTTATGAAATACCATTAACTCCATGTGTGTTATCAATATCTCTACGTGTGATTCGTTGGAACATGGACTTTTTTATTTGACCTAATTTATTTGTATTTTCGTTCTAGGAAAAAAGAAAGTGGAATGTATTGAATAGATATCCTCATTTTTTTTTATTCAACATTCGGGGCGATGAGCTAAACCAGATAGTTATATGAGTGAAAGAAAACAGCTTAGAAATTGGCAGTAAAAAGATTGAGTCTCATTACCTAGGTACAAGAGTTAAGCGGACATAAATATAAACAGTATAAACGGGTTACCCCAAGCAAGATTGGTTGATTAGTCATCATAGTTTGAAGCGGGTACAAAAGAGAAACTGTATGGAGTTTTTATTATTGTATGTATTACCATATCGGAGATCGAATAAAAACGAGTGGACGGTTAGGAATACCAAGGTACACAAAGGATTAGTAATGGAGATAATGGAAGTAAATTATCCAAAGGGATATTTATGCATAAAAGGAATCCTAATGGGGCTTTAAGTTAGTAGAAATGATCAAGCAGTACTTTCCCACGATCCCGATCCAGAGTATGCTCCTACCCACTGATTAAACAAATTACTATCAGGAACGAAGTAATCCTTTATTTATTTTTTTTGTCCAGATTAATACAGATAGAATTCTTATCATGATTCATGAACTAATATAATAGAATGTCTAATTCTTTGTCTAAAAAAAATAAGTCGAAATTTCTATTGAAACAACGTGATACAACGCAACGAGTATTTTATTGAAGTATTAAGTTATTACTGAACAAAAAATTGCAATTATAAAGAATGAGATCAATTCAGAAGCATTTGTTTTATTATAGCAGACAGAATTGCATTGGTCTAATTTTGGACTCTCCGATGTATCTTTACTCTATCTACTCTACAAAATAAGTAAAGTATATCGAGATAATATTGAACCAGTCCTTAGATTTATTTGTGGCCGTCGAGGAGCCGTATGAAGCTTAAGTCTCATGTACGGTTTTGTAATAGCGATGGGAATAGTGATGTTATCACCGACTATGATTATCTAACAGTTCAAGTACAGTTGATATAGTTGAGGCGCAGTCAAAATATGGTTTTTGGGGTTGGAATCTGTGGCGCCAACCTATAGGTTTTACTGTTTTTTTAATTTCTTCCCTAGCAGAATGCGAGAGATTACCTTTTGATTTACCAGAAGCAGAGGAAGAATTAGTAGCAGGTTATCAAACCGAATATTCAGGTATAAAATTTGGTTTATTTTATGTTGCTTCCTATCTAAATCTACTAGTTTCTTCATTATTTGTAACAGTTCTTTACTTGGGCGGCTGGAATCTCTCTATTCCGTACATATTAAGTCCTGAGCTTTTCGGAATAAATGAAGTGGGTGGAGTCTTTAGAACGACCATTGGTATCTTTATTACATTAGCTAAAGCTTATTTGTTCCTGTTCATTCCTATCACAACAAGATGGACTTTACCTAGAATGAGAATGGACCAACTATTAAATCTTGGATGGAAATTTCTTTTACCTATTTCTTTAGGTAATCTATTATTGACAACCTCTTCCCAACTCTTTTCACTGTAAAGGCACAGCCTATTCTAGATTCATAACTTCTCTCAAATCTCAAACAAGAGAAAGAAACATAAAATTATTCATAGATATTCAAGATATGTTCCCCATGGTAACTGGGTTCATGAATTATGGCCAACAAACAGTACGAGCTGCAAGGTATATCGGTCAAAGTTTTATGATTACCTTATCCCATGCAAATCGTTTACCTGTAACTATTCAATATCCTTATGAAAAATTGATCACATCGGAACGTTTCCGTGGTCGAATCCACTTTGAATTTGATAAATGCATTGCTTGTGAAGTCTGTGTTCGGGTATGTCCTATAGATCTACCCGTTGTTGATTGGAAATTGGAAACTTCTATTCGAAAGAAACGATTGCTTAATTACAGTATTGATTTCGGAATCTGTATATTTTGTGGTAACTGCGTTGAGTATTGTCCAACGAATTGTTTATCAATGACTGAAGAATACGAACTTTCTACTTATGATCGTCACGAGTTGAATTATAATCAAATTGCTTTGGGTCGGTTGCCAATGTCAGTAATCGACGATTACACAATCAGAACAATTATGAATTCGACTCAAACCAAAAAAGCCGTGGGTAAACCACTTGATTCAAGAACAATTACCGATTACTAATACTAAGATTTAGTTTTGATCTAAAGTAGCGCAGCTTCTTTCATCTTGCTTGGTCAATAACTAAAACTAAAATTTTAACAACTATGGAGTGCTGAGAATAATGAATTGCTTTGGATTGGAAATGGATTCATATATACTCTACATATATATTTTTTTTTATAGAGTATATATATTATATAAACAGTTAATAAAAAAAAATCGATTAATATTAATTTCGAACGAAACTTTCGGATAGAGAAATGTATTCAATCATTTAACTAATAAGTGTATCTATATCAACCCACACCCCATTAGATTTAATTCAATTAGGAACGTATCAATAGGGTAACTTCTTTTTTCCTGGTTTGGTCAATAGGTTTATGAAAAATTTCGACTTAAAAATTATCTCTTATTTTACATAGAATGGATTTACCTGGACCAATACACGATTTTCTTTTAGTTTTTTTGGGATTGGGTCTTATAGTGGGGAGTCTAGGAGTGGTATTACTTACCAATCCAATTTTTTCTGCTTTTTCATTGGGATTAGTTCTTGTTTGTACATCCTTATTCCATATTCCATCGAACTCCCACTTTGTAGCTGCTGCGCAGCTCCTTATTTATGTGGGAGCAATAAATGTATTAATTGTATTTGCTGTGATGTTCATGAATGGTTCAGAATATTACAAAGATTTCCATCTTTGGGCCGTTGGAGACGGAGTCACTTCACTGGTTTGTACAAGTATTTTTGTTTCACTAATTACTACTATCCCAGATACGTCATGGTACGGGATTATTTGGACTACAAGATCAAACCAGATTATAGAGCAGGACTTGATTAATAATGGTCAACAAATTGGGATTCATTTATCAACAGATTTTTTTCTTCCATTTGAACTTATTTCGATAATTCTTTTAGTTGCCTTGATAGGTGCAATTGCTATGGCTCGTCAGTACTAAATAATTATAAAATAAAAAAAATAAATTATAATAATATAATAGGTAATAGGGACTTGTTCTTTTCTTTAAATTCTATTTATTGTTCATATTGAAATGAATCGAGATTGATGAGGAGTTGGTCAATGATGCTCGAACATGTACTTGGTTTGAGTGCCTTTTTATTATCCATCGGTATTTATGGATTGATTACAAGTCGAAATATGGTTCGAGCGCTTATGTGTCTTGAACTTATACTGAATGCAGTTAATATTAATTTCGTAACATTTTCTGATTTATTTGATAATCGCCAATTAAAAGGAGACGTTTTCTCAATTTTTGTTATAGCAATTGCAGCTGCTGAAGCAGCTATTGGATTAGCTATTGTTTCATCAATTCATCGTAACAGAAAATCAACGCGTATCAATCAATCTAATTTGTTGAATAAATAATGGTATAAATAAAAATATAGACTATTCGCCAATTGAAATTGATATGTGTGACATAAGCCTACGGCGCTGTTTGCTAAAACGACGTGATAAATCAAAGTATCTTGGTACTCTTTCATGAGCAGATCCAGAACTAGATTGATTCTGGTAAATCTAAATCATTGATTCGTCTGGTGTATAGAATATATAATTCATTTACTACTTTTACTAGATCGAAAATTTATGAGGTTAAAAAAATTTATAGATCCAATGTCACATTCAGTAAAGATTTATGATACATGTATAGGGTGTACCCAATGTGTACGCGCCTGCCCCACTGATGTATTAGAAATGATACCTTGGGACGGATGTAAAGCTAAGCAAATTGCTTCTGCTCCAAGAACAGAAGACTGTGTAGGTTGTAAAAGGTGTGAATCCGCTTGTCCAACGGATTTCCTGAGTGTCCGGGTTTATTTATGGCATGAAACAACTCGTAGTATGGGTCTAGCTTATTGATACGTTCCAGAAAATTCCACTTGAATCCATTTTTTTCTTTACCGACAAAAACCCGTACTCGATAAATTATTTTCTTTCGAGCACGGGTTTTTCTGGTCAAAGTGTATCTTGTCTTTACCACGAATGATTTTCCTTGGTTAACAATAATTGTTGTTTTGCCGATATTCGCAGGTACTTTCATTTTCTTTTTCCCTCATAGAGGAAATAAGGTTATTAGATGGTATACTATTTGTATATGTCTATTAGAACTACTTCTAACGGCCTATGTATTCTGTTATCATTTCCAATTGGACGATCCATTAATCCAATTAGAACAGGATTATAAATGGATCCATTTTTTTTATTTTCACTGGAGATTAGGAATCGATGGACTTTCCATTGGACCCATTTTACTCACGGGATTCATCACTACCTTAGCTACTTTAGCGGCCTGGCCGGTTACTCGAGATTCTAGATTGTTCCATTTTCTCATGTTAGCAATGTACAGCGGTCAAATAGGACCATTTTCTTCTCGGGATCTTTTACTTTTTTTTATCATGTGGGAATTAGAATTAATTCCTGTCTACCTACTTCTATCCATGTGGGGAGGGAAGAACCGTTTGTACTCAGCTACAAAATTTATTTTGTACACTGCAGGGGGTTCTATTTTTCTCTTAATGGGAGTTCTGGGTATGGGTTTATATGGTTCCAATGAACCAACATTAAATTTTGAAACATCAGCCAATCAATCATATCCTGTGGCATTGGAAATAATATTCTATTTTGGGTTTCTTATTGCTTATGCTGTCAAATTGCCGATTATACCTCTACATACATGGTTACCAGATACCCATGGAGAAGCACATTACAGTACATGTATGCTTTTAGCCGGAATCTTATTAAAAATGGGAGCATATGGATTGGTTCGGATCAATATGGAATTATTACCCCACGCTCATTCTATATTTTCTCCCTGGTTGATGATAATAGGCACAATTCAAATAATCTATGCAGCTTCAACATCTCTCGGTCAGCGCAATCTAAAAAAGAGAATTGCCTATTCCTCCGTATCTCATATGGGTTTCATAATTATAGGAATTGGTTCAATAACTGATACAGGACTCAATGGGGCCATTTTACAAATGATCTCTCATGGATTTATTGGTGCTGCACTTTTTTTCTTGGCAGGAACTAGTTACGATAGAATACGTCTTGTTTATCTCGACGAAATGGGAGGAATAGCTATCCCAATGCCAAAAATATTTACAATGTTCAGTAGTTTCTCGATGGCTTCACTTGCATTGCCTGGAATGAGTGGTTTTGTTGCAGAATTGGTGGTTTTTTTTGGACTAATAACGAGCCGAAAATATCTTTTAATGCCAAAAATACTAATCATTTTTGTAGCGGCAATTGGAATGATATTAACTCCTATTTATTCAGTATCTATGTTACGTCAGATGTTCTATGGATACAAGCAATTTCATTCTCCAAATTCTCATTTTTTTGATTCTGGACCACGAGAACTATTTGTTTCAATCTGTATTTTTCTACCCGTAATAGGTATTGGTATTTATCCGGATTTCGTTTTCTCACTATCAATTGACAAGGTAGAAGCTATTCTAGCTAATTATTTTTATAGATAGTTTTCATCAATAAGACATATAAAAAGAAAAAAAGATACAAAAAAAAATAATTTTTTTTTGGTTCAGTTGTACAATGTACAATGAAAACTAAATAAGTCTTCTTTATTACTTCTTTATCTTTAAAGTAAAAAAAAAAGAATTAAATTAATTGTAATCAGATACTTTTGTAGCTTTTGAGAACCATTTGAATCACTACTTTATTCAAATGGTTCTCAAAAACTCATAAAACTTTCAGATGCTATTCTTGTGTATTGTATTCGTAAGGTATTTTCCTCAATTAGATGTTAATGTGAATGAACCATAACTATGTAGCCCGATTCCTAATAGGTTTACTCCAAAATAGCATATCCAAATAAAAAAAAATCCCATAGAAGCCACAATTGCAGAATTCGAGCCTTGCAAATCTTCATTTGTTCTAGTATGTAAATAAATTGCGAATATTGTCCAAGTAATAAATGCCCAAGTTTCTTTTGGGTCCCAATTCCAATATGATCCCCACGCTTCATTAGCCCATACCGCTCCCGAAAGAATACCTATGGTTAAAAATAGAAACCCGAGACTAATAATACGAGAACTCCAACAATCCAATTGCTGAATTAATTGATACCTGTGATAATTTCGAAACGAAATAAAACAATTGTTTTGTAAAACATTGCTTATTTTATTCGCGTATTGGATTTCGTCAAAGGGAAATCGCCCAACCAGTAAATTATTGTTTTTATATTTACCAAATATATCTATATTTTTTCGAAATGTAATGACTAGAAGAGCTATTGATAATAATGATCCACACAGAAGAGCTGCATAGCTCAATACCATCATACTTACGTGCATCATTAACCACTGTGATTGTAGAGCCGGTACTAATATTGCGGATTGATTCATTTTAGTTAAAAGACCTGAAGTAGCAAATCCTTGGGTAAAAACAGCACTTGGTGCAGTTATTGCATTTAAATAATTCATATGGTTCCTAAAATGGGGAACCATATGAATAATGGAGAAACTCCATGACAGGAACATTAATGATTCATATAAATCACTTAAGGGTAAATGTCCTGAATAAATCCAACGAATAACTAATAATCCCGTTATACAAACAAAAGTAGCTACCATTCCTTTTTCCGACGAATCATATAGTTCTACGATTTCGTGGACTAATAAGTTCATAAAAAAAATCGTAATTACAACGGAAACAATCGATAAAGAAATGTGAGTTAATATATGTTCTAAAGTAAAAAATATCATAAAAATCCTAAAAAAGATGTCCTCCAACATTGGAATGGAAATCCATAATTTAATACCTATACATTATAGGAGTTATTCGAGTATTTATTTTACTCTTATTTTTTGATTTTATTTTATAAGATGCCGCCACTCGGACTCGAACCGAGATGCTCTAGCACTGCTTCCTAAGAGCAGCGTGTCTACCGATTTCACCATAGCGGCTTGCTCTAAATCATAATAGCCCATCCATCTTCAATCGTCGAGATTGAAGGAGGCAATTCAATGCAATATCTTGAGGACACTTTTTAAAATATCATTCAAATTCCTATTGCTATTTGAACGTTCAATAATAATTATCTGTAGTAATAATAATTATCTTGTGGTGTGGGGCGGTGTTAGCTTTAAGAATGTAATGGCTTTTCGTGCGGTTTCTTATGGAATTGAAGAGTTGCAACTAGATAGTTCTGTTCTCAATCCATTCCCATTTCGAAATGAAAACAAAAAAAGACATTTTTTTATTGCAGTTCGCAAAGAACTGAAGTGACGAGTAACAAATTGACGGATATCATAGAGGTTACCGCAAACATAAGTTGTTTTATTGGAAGGAATATAAGCAACTCACTCAGTTTCACAACGAACTAGTTCAGAACTAATTCAATTAATGATTCCGAATACTGATTCCAAATAAATTAACTAAAATAACGAGGGCTTTTTTTATCAGGTTGAGTTATTGGTGGATGATAGAATATATATCAAAATCAAGTACTTTTTTTTGTATTTTACCTGTTCTATGGATTTAAACTAAATTATTGTAATAATAAATAATAAATGGTTGAAAATAGAATACATATTCTGTATCTTCATAAATATCTTAGGTAATAATTATATTAAGTAATATAAGTAATAACTTTTAAACATTGACTTAATCTTATCATTTGATTTTAACTTCTTTTTTTATTTGAATATTTTCAATTTTAAAATTGGAGTCTTTTCATATCTTGATTTTTTTTTTGCTCCTTTCAAAATATATAAGAGCTGGTGAATCGGAAACAATTAAACAAAACAATTAATAAAAAAAGTTTAATTTTATTATGGAACATACATATCAATATGCGTGGATCATACCTTTCGTTCCCCTTCCAGTTCCTATAGCAATAGGGTTGGGGCTTCTCCTTGTTCCGGCGGCAACAAAAAATATTCGTCGTATATGGGCTTTTCCTAGTGTTTTATTACTAAGTATCGTTATGATTTTTTCAGCCGATCTGTCTATTCAACAAATAAATGGCAGTCCTATCTACCAATATGTATGGTCTTGGACCATCAATAATGATTTTTCCTTAGATTTCGGCCATTTGATAGATCCGCTTACTTCCATTATGTTAATATTAATTACTACTGTTGGAATAATGGTTCTTATTTATAGTGACAATTATATGTCTCATGATCAAGGCTATTTGAGATTTTTTGCTTATATGAGTTTTTCTAATGCTTCCATGCTGGGATTAGTTACTAGTTCCAATTTGATACAAATTTATATTTGTTGGGAATTAGTTGGAATGTGTTCGTATCTATTAATAGGGTTTTGGTTCACGCGACCCCTTGTGGCAAGTGCTTGTCAAAAAGCCTTTGTAACGAATCGTGTAGGGGATTTTGGTTTATTTTTAGGAATCTTAGGTCTTTATTGGATAACGGGTAGTTTTGAATTTCGGGATTTGTTCGAAATAGCCAATAATTTGATTGATAATGATGGGACCAATTCTTTATTTCTTACTTTGTGTGCTTCCCTATTATTTGTTAGTGTGGTTGCTAAATCCGCGCAATTCCCCCTTCATGTATGGTTACCAGATGCCATGGAAGGTCCTACTCCTATTTCAGCTCTTATACATGCTGCTACTATGGTAGCAGCGGGGATTTTTCTTGTAGCTCGACTTTTTCCTCTTTTTACAGTCATACCTTATATAATGAATATAATTTCTTTGGTGGGTATAATAACAATACTATTAGGAGCTACTTTGGCTCTTGCTCAAAGAGACATTAAAAGAAGTTTAGCCTATTCTACAATGTCTCAATTGGGTTATATTATGTTAGCTTTAGGCATGGGATCTTATCGAGCTGCTTTATTTCATTTGATCAGTCATGCCTATTCGAAAGCATTGTTATTTTTAGGATCTGGATCCATTATTCATTCAATGGAAACCGTTGTTGGATATTCTCCAGATAAAAGTCAGAACATGGCTCTTATGGGCGGTTTAACAAAATATGTGCCAATTACAAAAACTTCATTTTTATTGGGTACACTTTCTCTTTGTGGTATTCCACCCCTTGCTTGTTTTTGGTCCAAAGACGAAATTCTTAATGATAGTTGGTTATATTCGCCGATTTTCGCAATAATAGCTTGTTTCACAGCAGGATTAACTGCATTTTATATGTTTCGGATGTATTTACTTACTTTTGAAGGGCATTTGAACGTTAATTTTCAAAACCACAGCGGCAAAAAAAATAATGCGTTCTATTCAATATCCATATGGGGCAAAAAAGGACCTAAAGTGAGAAAAAATAAATTTTTTTTATCGCCAATGAATAATAATCAAAGGGATTCCTTTTTTTCGAAAAAAACATATCCAATTGATGGTAATCTAGTAATAAATAGGATGCGACCTCTTATTACTATTAATAATTTTGCCACTAAAAAAATTGCCGCATATCCTTATGAATCGGACAATACTATGTTATTTCCACTTCTTGTATTGGTCTTATTTACTTTTTTCGTTGGATCCATAGGAATTCCTTTTGGTCAAGGAATAAGTGATCATTTTGATATATTATCAAAATGGTTAACTCCGTCAATAAACTTGTTACATTCAAATTCTAACCATTATTTTGATTGGTATGAATTTGTAATAAATGCAATTTTTTCAGTCAGTATAGCTTATTTCGGAATTTTTATAGCGTCTCTTTTATATGGGCCCGCTTATTCATATTTTCATAATTTTAACTTAATCAATTTTTTTGTTAAAATGGGTCCTAGGAGAAGTCTCTGGGACAAAATCATAAATGTAATATATGATTGGTCATATAATCGTGGTTACATAGACATTTTTTATTCAAAAATCTTAAATAGGGCTATAAGAGGATTAACCGGACTAACTCATTTTTTTGATAAACAAGTAATTGATGAAGTTACGAACGGTATTGGTATTACCAGTTTCTTTGTAGCAGAAGTTATTAAATATGTAAGTGGAGGACGGATCTCTTCTTATCTCTTTTTTTACTTATTTTATGTATCAATTTTTTTAGTAATTTCTTACTTATATATATAGATATAGTTTCTAAAAAGTTTATTAAGATAAAGGATATATCGTTATTTTTAATATAATATCATAAAGAATATAAAGAAAATTTGTTTCTAATTATTATTATTAATTTTTATAATTTTATTATATTAAATTTTATTATATTAATTTAATTGGCTTCTGTTGTATCATTTCAAAAAAAGTTGACAAACTTGGTGGATATGTAAAAGATATTTTTTGTTTTCCATCACTTCGGCATGTATAAAAAAAATATTGTGACATTTCATTTCTTACAGGGTTTTCAAATTTTCTTAGATTCATTCTTATTCTTACAAATGAATTCTTTCTTTTTTTTATATAACGCAA